GGCCCAGACTGACTTACTAATAGGATACCCTGATACGTTACAGAATTTTGCTTTAACCAATGATCCAATCAGAGGAAAAATTGGGACTATTGTATCGAATCTCTTAATAGCAGTATCGATCATAAATGAATTCTCTAGCATTTGACTCCTTATCACCCAAGGCGTTAGTCGTACACCTGAAAGATAGCCCAGAAAAGAGAAAGAATGATTGGATAATTCATTTATATGAATCCTACCCGGTTGAGACCATAAGTGAAAATGACATTGCCAGAAATTGACAAGGTAATATTTCCATTTCTTCATCAGTAAATTAGTACACCTTGAAGCCATAATTGATTTTCCTTGATACCTAACATAATGCATCAAAGGTTCCTTGAAGAACCAGAGGGGCAGGGTCCTTTGAGAATCATTACGAGGCGTCACTACAAGATGTTTTATTTTTCCATAAAAATGTGTTCTCTCAAGAAAGGCTAGAGAAGATATTGACCGTAAATGAGAGGATTGTTTACGAAGGAAAACTAATACGGATTCGCATTCATATACATGAGAATTATACAAGAACAAGAATAATCTTTGATTTTCCTTTGAAAAAGTGGAAATGGATTTATTTGAAGTAATAAGGCTATTCCAATTATGATGCTCGTGTAGAAAACATCTCAATAAATGCAAAGAAGGAGCATCTCGTATCCGAGTGCGGAGAGTTTGAAGCAAGATTTCCAGATGGATTGGGTAGGGTATTAGTATATCTGAAACATAATATAAATGTGATAATTTGTCCTCTAAAAAGGGAAATATTGAATGAATCGATCGTAAATTCTGATACTGATATTTTGCTATTCTTTCTCTTTCTAGGGAAGATACTAATCGCACCGAGAATGGAATTTCCATAATTCCTGCAAAACCCTCTGGTATCGTTTGAGAATAAAAACTCCTGTTGGGCCCAACGAACCTAGAATCATTAACCGAAATGGTCAAATGATTCTGTTGATGCAGTCGAGTAATTAAGCGTTTCACAATTAGTGAACTAGATTTATTGTCATTGTCATAACCTAAATTTTCCGTGGGTTCATAAAAAATCGAACTATTTAAACCATGATCATGAGCAAGTGCATAGATATACTCCCGAAAAAGAAGTGGATATAAGAAGCGCTGTTTCCGGTATCTATCTATTTCTAAATAGCCTTGCAATTCGTATTGCAATTTATCCATTTGTTTGCAATGAAACTTGAACCGCATGCGGGGGAGGATTTCTTGGGTTATTAAATAATCAATACATAGTGCGATATGGTCCTAACAAGGTATATCGTAAAAACTGATATACCTGGAGACAAGACGTCTAATCAACGCATCCTCTCTTTTTCCATCCAACTCGTTCGTGTTTGGGTATAGTTACAAGAGATTGTGTATTAGAAATCCTTTATTTTTGCAACCCGATCGCTCTTCTGACTTTGGAATGAGTTATATTTATCAGTACACCGTTTCTTATACACATTCGGTTACACTCCAGTAACTAATGGAGAACAGTGAATAGTTAGGATTTTTTTTTAAAGGAATCAATGATCCACTCGCAGGAGAGCCCTTTCCCGCATCAGGCACTAATATATTTTTAACGTCTAATTAGATCGGGTATTCGTTCGAATTCAGATAAGAACGGAAACTCGTTGCTTTTGGTTTTTCCTTATAATTGGAGCCATATAGCTCTATCCATTTATTCACTTGACCCAACTGTGAATGAATTTTGAACCGTTCTAGCTAAGAATCAAAAGGACATTTTTTACCGATCTGATATGACCAGATAAGAATGAAGTATTCTCAGAGTTATCCATTGATACGACATGCTGTTTTTTCCATTCATTCCCTTTCAGGATCAGTCGTGGTCTTACAAACTCTACCGATGGTATGGACGAATCCGCTTCATCCAAATGTGTAAAAGATCATAGCCGCACTTAAAAGCCGAGTACTCTACCGTTGAGTTAGCAACCCAGATAAGGATCTAATTACGATCGGAATAAAAATCAAGAGATTTGATTACCGGAACCAGTCAAGTCAAAACATTGAACTAACATAAGCATAAGAATAATAGCAAGTTTAGAAGAAACTATGATTCTAAAAAATCTATACAATAAAGAAGAGCAGATTCACAGATAAGTATAGCTTTAGTAAATAAAAAAAAAAGACTTCCTGTGTCACAGACGATCCCTCAAACCAATCCTTTGAATGAAGTAAAAAACCAAACCTATGAAACCGCAAGAATAGATCGATTTATCTACGATCGAATTCTATTGTATTCTATTCGTTCGAGAGACCATTGTCAATACAAACGAAATATTGGGAAATCAAATCAAACAAAATAGAATAAATAAACTAAAAAACTAAATATAAAATAAACTAAATATAAATAAGATAAGGCCTTGTGTTAGATTAAGATAAGGCCTTGTGTTAGATTGGCACTACAAGAAATGAAAATGAAGTGAAGTAAAGAAGAAGTAGGTAAAAAAGAATATTGTATTTATTCACTATCACTATAGGCCCCAAGATTGACCTCTTGTTTCTTGAGGTGAGGGAGTCCCAAGGAAAACCATCAGATTAATGGTAATCCCATAATTTCATGGATTTCAGTTATGACATATAATATTATCCTTTTTCTATCCCTCTCATATTGATATAAATATCAAAAGACAAAGAAATTCTTTGTCATTCTTTGTGCTTACATTATCTCAAACCATATAGGAACAATAGCGAATAGGTATGAATATAGCAAGAGAGTGGCGAAGAAACAATTAAACAAAACTAGAACTAGCTACTATACCGGTCCATCTTTTGATTTCATTAATTTCATTTTGTTTGATTAACTCGAAGTTCCTTAAATACCTCTGCCTTTTTTGAAATATCATGAACAGTTCCCGTGGGTTGAGCTCCTTTTTCAAGGAAATATAGAATAGCAGGAACATTTAAATAAGTTTGATTCTTTATCGGGTCGTAAAAGCCTACTTTCCGAAGATCTCTTCCCTCTCTTCGGGATCTGACATCAATTGCAATGATTCGATAGGTGGCTCATTGGGATAGATCGATGGGCAATACCCCCCCCCCCCCCTGGAAACGTATAGGAAGTTTTCTCCTCATACGGCTCGAGAAAGAATGATTAAAATTTATGGATATAAATCTATAGCAAACGGATCCTTGAAATCATCAATTAAATTATGATTGAAGTCGTCTTTTTTCCTTCTTCCTTCCTATAAAATATCATCCGTCCTCATAACTCAAGTTGGGTAATTCTCAAAGGACTAAAAAAGAAATCCTTAAAAAATCCTTAAATAAATATTTATTGAGCGGTCTATAACCCCTTTTTTGTCTCGTCTGGAATATATTTCCATTTCTTACTTATTATGATCCAATCCACTTGATTGAGACAATCATTGAAAATGGTGTTTTCTTGTTTTGGAATCACTTATCCTTGAATCATTAGGTTTAGACATTACTTCGGTGATCTTTAATCTTCCGGAACGGCAGCAACATACCTTTTGGCTATTTCTTTACGTCGAAGAATCATACGAACGATTCAATTCCATTAATTCCCCTGTGATACACTTCTTTATCATCGAAATAGTCTCACCAATTACAGCAAACTTTTTTTTTATTGAAAAGTCGGTCCAATTTGACCTTTTCTATATCGAAGATATACTTACGAAGTCGTTCCAAATTATTAATTGGCACTAACCCTAGATCCTGCCTCTGATAATCATTTATTCTCGAGCTCCATCATGTACTATTTTATTTACATTACAACCCAACATCGTGGAGTAATGGTGAAACAGAACAAAATATGTCGAGCCAAGAGCATCCTCATTGAAGATGATGGATGTAAAAATCCACAGCCGATCATGTCATTCAAGTCGCACGTTGCCTTCTACCACATCGTTTCAAACGAAGTTTTACCATAACAAAAATTCCTATAATTCGGAATCGGTACGGGATTGATTCAATATGGAATTAAATCATGAATAGTCATTGATTGATCTTTTATTCTATTTTTTAATATTCTCCATGGACGCATATGTATATCTAACAAGTATCCAGTTTGCCCCCTGATTCTAGCGTATGAATCATTTATTTCACCATTTATAAGAAAGACGAATAAACAAGAAGTTAGTTAACAACCTGATCATTTGTGACAATCAGTCATGAGTGAAATGAGCCAATTCTTGCTCGAACGACTAAGTTAAACTAAAGATCTTTAATTGGATTTCCAATACCGGAAAAGAATGAGTTAGTAACTGATTAAGCCATTCCAATGAACCAGAAAGGGCCAAAGTGGTTTGATGGTAAATGATAAATTAACTAATCTCAGACTTCATCGAGTATCAAGGATTCATGAAAAATGGTTTCACATAAAAAAATCTCGTACTTTGCCATCATTGCTATTGGTGGAAAGCAGTTCTTCCGTAAAGACTCAATTTGATCTCTGAATCAATCAGCAAGTCTGTGCAATCACAACGAATAACTGTAATTACAGATATCTCCTAGACGTCAATTTGATCATTTTGATCATCATAATAACATGAAATTTAATTTTGCTTTTCCTTAAATCATCAACTGTCTAAACCAGATAAATGGGACGAGAAACAAAATCTAAAACTAATTTCATTTCTTTGTTCATGAGCATCAAACATAATAAGAAATATAGTAAAAGTCAAAAAATGAATAAAAAAAGACACAGTAAAGTAAATAAGATAAAGTGAACGTCCTCGATTCATTCTTGAATCTGATTGAGAATATCAGAATCAAAGCAGCAAGATCTTTCGGTATCCATCGGGTTATGTTATATATACAGCTGTTACCGCGGGTATTTTAAGGCATCACAGAAATTTCTGACCGAAACCAAAGACTGTTTGTTGTTTGTTCTTACTGAAATAGAACAATAACAATACAAAAGGGTGGCATGCTTCTTTTCGGCATATTCTGCTTTTTTGCTTCCAGAGTCGTTCGATAAAGTCAAGTAAATGAAATCCACGATTCTGCCTACCAATGGATTTACAATTCCATTATTCATCAGTTCATTAGAACCAGATGCAAATTGGGTACAATACAATGCATCTATTCCTATTGAACTTGATTGTTTGTTGATGAAATCGGGAATAGCCACAGATATTTCAATTGATACCTTCCATTGTGGATTGTTGATCAGCACATCACATATCTAAAAAACATTTCATCTGGATTATGAATCATGCATACCCGGTCAACCAACAAAAGAATCTTATTTTCTTATCTTCTTTTCTTATAAGCTGTATAAGCTGCGTGCTATACCAGTACCAGACACGTATAAGTGCAAAACAAAACAGGTCCAGATCCGTTTTTTATTCCCATTTTTTCATTTGAGTCCAGTCTTAGGAACTCGAATCCCGTTGATGGAATTAGTACCACGAACTCGAACCCTCATTAGAATCCAAATAAAATGAATTCTAAATTGGGATAATTATTAAATGAGATACGATTACCATATCTGCTTTACCATTAATTAAAAGTTAGAAGATAGAAGAGGTTTCTTTCACATTTCGACTCAGAATGGATCATGCAGGAATCAGAATTTTCTGGATTCAAGCATAAAGTTTCTTTTGACTAACCAACTCCAATATGAACGGTACGGACATAGACTGAATAATCCAATTTTGAATTAAATAAAAAAAATATCTTTTCAATGGATCTATGTCTATGCTCCCCACACGCCTATACCAAAATCATGGATTTTTCATACGTGTGTCAGTCATTGAAAGTGAATTCCGTGTGTAGGAAACAGAATACAGAATAGAAAGGTAAAGTCTAATTCAGAAAAGAATCATTAACATTAAAAACAAAACTAGAAAGAAAAAAACTAGAAATAAAGAATAGATTACGATTACATCGTATCCAACATGAACCTCCTAAATAGAAATTTAGATGATTAAAGAGAACAAATATTATTTGTTAAGTTAAGATGGAATTAATCTGGGACGGAAGGATTCGAACCTCCGAGTAACAGGACCAAAACCCGTTGCCTTACCGCTTGGCCACGCCCCATTTATGTTTCTATTCAAACACGAATATACATTAATATTGGTATCGGGTGTTCGTCAATTCCAGCCCAGTATCTATGGAAGAAAGAAGTTGTTGCTGAGATTCGACACGTGTAGATCCGGAATAAAACTAAATTCATTGATCATTACATATAATTAAATTAAGATAATTAAGATATTGTATGAAAGTATGATTCCGTATAATTCAATTTGACAATTGAAGGATCTTTGATTGGGGGAATTCAAAGAAAGAAGGACTTTTTTACCTACCCTCTTTCTTGATTTTTTCCCTTCAAGAAATAACTCAATAAAAATGATATTATTCTAAGAACAAAATATTTGTTATGCCTAATATCTTTAGTTTAATCTGTATCTGTCTTAATTCTGCCCTTCAGCCGAGTGGTTTTTTCTTCGCAAAATTGCCCGAGGCTTATGCTTTTTTGAACCCAATCGTGGATTTTATGCCGGTCATACCTGTGCTCTTTTTTCTCTTAGCCTTTGTGTGGCAAGCTGCTGTAAGTTTTCGATGAGATCCTTGATATTGTTCTAGAAAGATTCACGACTTATTCAAAAAAAAAAAAAAATATTTTACCAATTTTACCAAGAAAGATGAGATAAGTAGTGCATTAAGACAAGAACCCTCGATTCAAACATTGAACATTCTTCAATAGACTCCGTGAATCCGGATCACCTCATTTCCTCATTCTGACCCTCCATCCATGGAGCGCATACGGTATTCTGAGCCCCCGCAATGCAATATCAACAAATCGCATTGTAGGTATGACGAGATTATTTTGGTAACGAAGGAATCAGAACCTTATTTTATTACAATACAAATGAATTGAATTCCTGTTAATTCCTTTCTTTTCTAAAAACCACTTCGTTTCTTGGTGTCAAAAAATGAGATGGTACAAAGGTTGAGAATCTATTCCCTTTTTCTCCCCCAACAGGTCTTGGAGATTTGTAATGCTTACTCTCAAACTGTTCGTTTATACGGTGGTGATATTCTTTGTTTCGCTCTTCATCTTCGGATTCCTGTCTAATGACCCAGGACGTAATCCTGGACGCGAAGAATAAAGAATAATAGATTTTTTCTTTCCTTTTTTGTTTTGGTTTCTAAATCCATCTTCTTAACTTCAAATTTTATCTATTCCATACATTTCATTTATTTAAATGAAATCATCAATCCAACCAAACCAAAGGGACTCGGGGTTTATAGAATGAGAAAGATAAATATCAAGTGAGCGTAGGAAACGGAGAGAGAGGGATTCGAACCCTCGGTACGAATAGCTCGTACAACAGATTAGCAATCTGCCGCTTTAGTCCACTCAGCCATCTCTCCAAATTGAAAAAAAAAAAATGAATAATTCATATGTGACACGACGTGTGAAGTAAAGATTAATATTTCTTTTTCTTTATTCTAGAGATATATATGAATTGTATAAGAAATCCTATTTATACAACCATTCAAAACAGGTATCTCTAAAGGAAAAAAGGAAAAAAAGATCCCTCTTTGATTTTATTTTGTTCGAAAGGTTCTTCTTTTGTTCTCCCGGCCTGGCTAGGCACTGGCCAGGCCATTCCCCCCCTTTTCAACCTAACCTAAAATGAGAAATTGGAAAACTCAATATGTTATTGAGTTGAAGCAGCAACAAGAGCTATTTCGATTTCTATGATATGAAGGAAATTTATTATATTTTATATTGTTATTTCCTTATTTTTCCTTTGATTCATCGTTGCTTTTTTTTATTGGAATGGGAAAAGCGTATGTATGTTCCCTCAAGTACTCAAGAGACAAGCTTTGTTTTGTTTAAATAAACGCTTGACTTGAGCAAAAAAAAAATGGAACTATAACTTAACTATATATATTATTGCACAAAACTTATTTTTCTGTTCCAACCTCGCCGATTCTATCGGACCTCTGAGTAACGACTTCTACAGCAAAACAAAAAGGTTTTTTATTTATCCTCTTGCCCTATTTCATCAAGTATCCCCGGAGACAGGGCATGTCAGCACTCTAATATTCACAATATCTTGATCGCGCCTCATCTCCTTGTTCGACAAATGGGCCATTCCTATACAATAATCACAATGTAGCGGGTATAGTTTAGTGGTAAAAGTGTGATTCGTTCTATTACCAACTGAAATAGTTAAGGGTTCTTTCGGTTTGATACATTCATATTCCGATCAAAAACTTTATTTCTTATAAGGGTTTAACCCTTTCCTATCAATGCCACAATTGGGGAAGAATATAATTTTCGCGATTTGCATCCAAAAACTGGGATTATGGAATTGCGAAGCATAATTTTTTGAGTTTTCCAATTAGAATTAGATAAGTATGAGTAAAAGATCCATGGATGAAGATACAAAAGTGTATTTCTAATCGTAACTAGATCTTCGATTTTTGTAAAGGGGAGATTGAAGCCAAATAGCTATTAAACGGTGACTTCGGTTTACCGGGGCCATCGGCATATATTGTTTCAGCTCGGTAGAAATCAGATTCTTTTCCTAAGGATTCATGTCAGTAGAAATAGGGAACGAAGTAACTAGAAGGGTTTTTATAATACCCCTCCTCTAGAGGGATCATCTAGAAAGCGAGTAGCTTTGGATACATTCAGACAGAAAAGCTGACATAGGTGTTATGGATCGAATTTTTCTTATTCCGATTTGCTATGACTTCCTTCTTTTATTTCCATACCTTTCCATTTCCATACTAATATCATACATCGTCAATTTTTTCGTTTAGGTTACTTTACGCCCTAAATCGGGGAATCTATCCTTTATTCCATAAAGGAGCCGAATGAAACCAAAGTTTCATGTTCGGTTTTGAATTAGAGACGTTAATAGTGATGAATCGACGTCGACTATAACCCCTAGCCTTCCAAGCTAACGATGCGGGTTCGATTCCCGCTACCCGCTCGATATGAATCATAATACATCCATCATTGATTTGAATATGCGTCTTTATTCCCTAAGACGCATACAATCTGATTGTTTCTGTTTTTATCCAAACAGGGAATGGAAAGGAGGAATCAGAAAGAAGAGAATCGGGACGAGAAGCGTCCATTGTCTAATGGATAGGACAGAGGTCTTCTAAACCTTTGGTATAGGTTCAAATCCTATTGGACGCAATTTATTTACATCTATTTTGTTTGGATTGCTATTCCAAGAAACATATTTGGAATGATTCGAATCAGAGCCATTTCTTTTCTCAACAATTTATGTCGTACTAAGAGACTCTACCAAATGAAATAACCAATTTCTTTATGTTTGTTCCTGAAGTAGAAATAGTTCCATCTGCTCCTGAATAGCCTCTTTCAAAAGGGCTTCCGCTTGCTCGGTGAATACCTTGGTAGAAGATATGATTTCTTGTAACTGAGGCTTATTTGTTCTTAAATGGGTACGTAACTGAACAATAAATTTCTTTACCTGTCCAATTTCTAATTGATCAAGATATCCATTCGTTCCGGTATAAATAGTAACTATCTGTTCATCCACCGCGAGAGGGGATGATTGGGATTGTTTGAGCAACTCCCGTAATCGTTGACCTCTTGCCAATTGATTCTGAGTAGCTTTATCTAGATCGGAAGCGAATTGCGCAAAGGCTTCTAACTCTGCAAATTGAGCCAATTCTAATTTTAATTTGCCGGCTACTTGTTTCATGGCTTTAATTTGAGCTGCGGATCCTACTCTGGAGACGGAAATACCCACATTAATAGCTGGACGGATTCCAGCATTGAATAAATCCGCGGATAAGAAGATTTGCCCATCTGTAATGGAAATGACATTAGTGGGAATATAAGCCGAAACGTCCCCAGATTGAGTCTCAACTATTGGTAAAGCAGTCATACTTCCTTCTCCTAAACGAGAACTTAGTTTAGCGGCTCTTTCCAAAAGGCGGGAATGCAAATAAAAAACGTCTCCTGGATAAGCTTCGCGACCAGGTG